GTTTGTTACTTGTTAGTAGAGTTCCAACGAAAAACGCCCCATTGAAGGGAATGCCAGAATTTTCTATTTCTAGGATCAATCAAATAGGGTTTTGTCGTTATAAAACACGGGATTCTATGGAAGCAATGAGAAATAGATACGAATAGAACAAGAAAGGGGGAAATAAAAAAAACATAGTATAGAAAAGTTATACAAAGTTATATACGAATCACTACCCCCCTTTTTTTATTTCCTCAATGGAATTTCATTTGATTAGGGAGAAGTTCCTTAAAAATCTCCGCCTTCTTTAAAATATCCTGAACAGTTCCTGTAGGCTGAGCACCTTTTTCAAGGAAATATAGAATAGCAGGAACATTTAAATAAGTTTGATTCCTTATCGGATCATAAAAACCCACTTTCCGAAGATCTCTTCCCTCTCTTCGGGATCGAACATCAATTGCAACGATTCGATAGACGGCTCATTGGGATAGATGTAGATGAACAATACCCCCCCTAGAACCGTATAGGAAGTTTTCTCCTCGTACGGCTCGAGAAAAAATGATTCGAAGTTTTTTCTATGTATAGAATTCTAACGAATGGCAAAAGGATCCATAAAATCAATTAGACTGTGATTTAACTCATTTTTTTCTTCTTCCCTCTTGAAAAAAAAAATCATTTGTACTCATAACTCAAGTTGGAAAATTCTCAAAAATAGCTCAAAGGAAAATCTTTAGGCAATTTCATTTTTTGAGTGGTCTTTAACCCCCCTTTTTGTTTGTCTCGTTTAAAATCTATTTTGATTCTTTATTCTGATCCAGTTATTAAGACAATGGAAACGGCGTTTCCTTGTTCTGGGATCCTTTATCTTTGTTTTTAATCATTGGGTTTAGACATTACTTCGGTGCTTCTTAATCCTTTCAAAATGGCAGCAACATACCCTTTTTGTGATTTCTTTCTATCAAAGAATCATATGAACGATTGATTCCCGCGTGATACACTTTGGATCCAAAGGTTTTATCAATTCCAACAAATTTGCTTTTGGAATTGAAACCTTGCTCGAATCGGATCCTTTCGATTTCTATATCGAAGATCTACTTACGAAGTTGTTCCAATTTATTGATTGGCATTAACCCTAGATCCTTGCCCCTGAGAAATGAATCAATACTTTCTACTCGAGCTCCATCATGTACTATTTACATTACAACCCAACAAAAAAGAGGGGTTGTAGTGGAAGAGAACAAACGATGTCGAGCCAAGAGCACCTTCATTCCTATATAAACCTATAAAAAATGGTGGATGTAAGACTAAGAATCCACACCGGATCGTGTCCTTCAAGTCGCACGTTGCTTTCTACCACATCGTTTCAAACGAAGTTTTACCATAACATTCCTCTAATTTGGAACCAGTATGGAATTGATTCAATTATGGAATCATGAATAGTCATTGGTTCAGTCGGTACATAGACATAGTAATCTATACTTTTTTTCTATACATAGATGGTGAAGATTTTTCTGAAAAAATCTTAGCAAGACCCCATCTTTAAAGATTACATTTGATCATCATAAGAAAGCTAAATCTCTGTTTCTTTTCGAATCGAATCATCAATGATTTAAAGCAAATAAATAGATCTAACAATAAATCCAATTTCGTTTTTTTCATGAGATGGCTGAAAAAGAGTGATGTAAGGGAAGAGTTAGGTCCTTATTCTTTCGATTCTTATTTTTTTCAATCAGATGAACGAATAGGGGGTTTTCGTATCTATCAGATAGACTGAGCAACTGTCACTGTTATGGATATTCTATGTGAAATTGAAATATTTCACTTTAACATAGATTTTCACATAGAAGGGATTCCAATCCTTTTTCACAAAAACCGAAAGACTGTTGTTACTGAAATAGAATGAAATCGAACGATAACAATACATACATATAAGCTAAGCATTTCCTCATTGTAATTTTATATGTATTTTATTTAACCTGGGGTTAAGTAATCTTTCTGCAATCTTGCCATAAAGTAAAATGAATAAAATGTATGAATCACCTCCCCGTCTCAATCATTACATGGATTTACAATTATTCATTAGAGCCAAACACGAAATACTGAAAAAGTTCAAAGAAAATACATCGGTTACATATGTAACTTGATTCTTTGTTAATGCAATTTGGACAGACACAGATATTCAAATTAATACCTTCCATTGCTGATTAACGCCTATCTACTCCCCAAATTCTATGGGAATGATGAGTCATAAATAAAATAAATAAAATAAAGGATCCTTTTTTACGGAATGCGGACTGGGACAAAGACAAACAAGTCCAGATTAAGTCCTTGTCCTTGCTCCTATTTTTTATTTTACCCTAACCCAGTCTTAAGAGACTTAATCCCATTGAGTGAATTTCATTAGTACCAAGAACCCCCTCTTACTCTTGTTTAGAATTCAGAGATCCGCAGAACATTAGAACATTAATAATTGGGATACTTTAAATGATAGGGAATAAAAGATAGGTAAGATAGGCTCTTTCGCATTTCGATTCAAAAAGGATCTTTGAAAATTCAAATAGATAAGGGACGTCAGGTTTTTCTAAGTAACTAATTTCCTTCAATATGAAGGAAATAAGCATAGGACAAAAGCCCGCCCTACTTTTTTGAATTCAAACTCTTGTGATCTATGTTCCCATCTTACTTGGATCACAAATATATTCAGTTGCATCAGCATGTCATTTGAACTCGATTAAGTTCAGTTTTTGATGATATGATTCAGAGAAGAATCATTAAAAATCAGAAAAGAAACAATAATCGCATTCTATCCAATATTAGGCCTTTAAACCGAATGTTGTTTCAAAAAGCAATGCAATCTTTATTCTGATAAAATTATGATAGAACGGATATGCTCTGGGACGGAAGGATTCGAACCTCCGAATAGCGGGACCAAAACCCGTTGCCTTACCACTTGGCTACGCCCCATTTCGATTTCTATTCGATAGATTTCTATTCAACACTCATAAAGAATAATATTGGTATTGGGTGTTCGTCAATTCCGGTCCAAATATCTATAGAAAATCTTTATAGAACAGATTAGATTCTTGCTAGGATTTTGACACGTGTAGATATAGAATTCAACTGAATTTATTGATCATTACATATAATTCAATTAAGATATTGTATGAAAGAAAGTATGATTTCTTCTATTCTCTTTTGAGAATTGGAGGATTTTTGGTTGGGTAGGTTCAAAGAAAAAGAAGGTTTTTTTCTACCTTACTTGATTTTTACTTATTCAATCAAAATGCAATTATCTCCAAGAAAAAAATGTCTGTTATGCTTAATATCTTTAGTTTGATCTGTATCTGTCTTAATTCTGCCCTTTATTCGAGTAGTCTTTTATTCGCCAAATTGCCCGAGGCCTATGCTTTTTTGAATCCAATCGTAGATGTTATGCCAGTCATACCTTTGTTCTTTTTTCTCTTAGCCTTTGTTTGGCAAGCTGCTGTAAGTTTTCGATGAAATCTTTACTACTATGCCTAGGAAATTCATGATTTATTCGAGAAAAAAATTCTAACAATACAAATACAATTAATAAGATCAACTAAGTCTTACAGTATGAACCTTCGATTCAAACATGGAAAGTCTGGGATAGCCGCGATAAATCAAAATTAGGCTCGCCCCATTTCCCCATTCTGACCTTTTTTCCAATGAAAGACCCTAACCCTATTAGGGTCCTCCACAATATCTAATTGCGGATATGAAAGAAATTTTTGGTAATGAAAGACTCTTATTACAAATGAATTTTCATTTCGAAAAATGCTTTTCTATTTCTAGAAAGCACTTCATTTCTTGGTGTCAAAATAGAATATGTGGTATAAAAATGGAGGATCTATTCTCTTTTCTCGTTTTTTCCCAAAAAAGATCTTGGAGATTGTGTAATGCTTACTCTCAAACTTTTCGTTTACACAGTAGTGATATTCTTTGTTTCTCTCTTCATCTTTGGATTCCTATCTAATGATCCAGGACGTAATCCTGGGCGTGAAGAATAAAATCAAAAAGGGTTTGCGAAATTTGAAAGATAAATCAATCATCAACGGAAAGAGAGGGATTCGAACCCTCGGTACGAATAACTCGTACAACGGATTAGCAATCCGCCGCTTTAGTCCACTCAGCCATCTCTCCCAATTGAAAAAGATAATTATTATTACTATGTTACATTACACATGAAGTAAGGATTGAAAAAAGTCTTTCTTTCTCTTTATTTATATTATGTACAACTTTTATCAGCAATTTAGATAAAGTAAGGGCTCGAAAGGTCCAATAGAAAGAAAAAATAGAAAGAAAAATAAAGAAGGCCTCGTTGCTTTGATTTTGTTCCTTTTATTCCCATGGCCTGGCCTGGTCAATACCTAGCCGGGCCTTTTTTTTGTTCCAACGAATCCTAGATAAAATCTAAAATAATTTATCTGATTTGAAAACAAAAATGCTTGCTATTAAAGCAACAACAAAAAGACGAAGGACTTTTTTCTTTCTTATTATAGAAAATCAAAGTGTCATTTCTTATTATTCTGTCTTCCTTTTTTATTTACTTGACGACCTTACTGGAATAAAAAAGGGAACTATGGATTCTTACACAATGCATTTTTATGTTATAATTTCAGTGGTTTTGGCGAACCGTATCTATCAAACTCCTCCAGCAAAAGAAAAGATAGAACTTGTTATTTAGTTATTTAAATGAGCCCTCTTTTCCGAATCTCATTAAATTTGAATTCCCCCACGAAAAACGTCAACACTCTAATTTTCATGATTCTTTTATGATCCTATCTTGATTACGCCTAATTCCCCTGTTCGACAAAAGGTCCATTTTTGTATAATAATCACATTGTAGCGGGTATAGTTTAGTGGTAAAAGTGTGATTCGTTCTATATAACCCTCTTAATAGTTAAGGGGTCTTTCGGTTTGATTCATATTCCGATCAAAAACTTTATTTCTTAAAAGGATGTAATCCTTTACCTCTCAATGACATATTCGAGGAAAAA